TATAATCTCCTCTTCTAGCTAAACTATAAAAAAAAAGAACTCTGTCTTTTTTTTTTTTTTTTTTCAATAAAAAGAAAATTAAATTTAATAATTTAATTTACCTATTTGGATATTTGTAAACAGAATAATATTCTATTTATAAATGTATTTTCCAAAATTTTTAATTTTCAATAATAATAATGAGACTTATTAGAATTAGAATTAAGCTAGAATTTGAGACCAAGTTTTATGTCAATTTCAAAAAACCTCCTTTTTTCGCAACACTCCTTAAAAAAAGTTTCCATTAAACTAAAAGAATAAGGGGAAGGAAGAAAGCGAATCGATGTACTAATTCCCCATCCTCAAATTAGTCCTTCCCAAGGATTGTTGTCTCAATGAATAATTGTAGGAGTTAAATCTTGATAGAAAAAAAAAAAAACTACGAAAAAAATCCATAATTTTATGATTTATAGGATTAAACAAAAGGATTCGCAAATAAAAGCGCTAATGCTACAACCAGGCCATAAATTGTTAAAGCTTCCATAAAAGCCAAACTAAGCAATAAAGTACCTCGGATTTTTCCTTCTGCCTCAGGTTGTCTCGCGATACCTTCGACAGCTTGACCCGCAGCTGTACCTTGACCAACTCCAGGTCCAATAGAAGCAAGACCAACAGCCAACCCAGCAGCAATAACCGAAGCAGCAGAAATCAGTGGATTCATGATAAGTTCCTCACACCAAAATAAAGAAATAGTTAATGATACAATCATCCCACGACTTAGGACTTAATTATAATTAAGTCATCGCTAGGATTCATCCAGCAAAAAAAACAAAAACTTTAATTGAAATAATATAAAAATATTATTGAATCAAATAATTACTTTTATATTTATATTAGTTCCTATCCACGGTATTTTAAAAAATTCATAATATATATAATATATACGACTTTTTTATGCCATTTCTTTTTTGTTAACCATTCTTTGAATTCTTCGTTCTTTTTTTTTTTTTTAGTTTTTTTTAGCTAATTTGCAGATAAAAAGGAAGAACTTCTAATCGAATCCCTATATAAATTGAAATTCACAAAAGTAGTGGGACAGATTATATAGATCTTTAACTCATATATACCTAGTCAATATCAAATATCACATATACAAGTGTTTCTTACATAACGTAAACCTACTATTCTATAATTGGGCTAACCTAAAAACGAAAAAAAAATAGTTAATGATGACCCTCCATAGATTCACCTATATAAGCCGCAGCTAAAGTGGCAAAAATGAGAGCTTGAATTCCGCTTGTAAATAATCCAAGGAACATGACAGGTATAGGAACCACTAAGGGTACTAAAGAAACAAGAACAACAACTACTAATTCATCGGCTAATATATTTCCGAAAAGTCGAAAACTAAGTGATAGGGGTTTTGTAAAATCTTCTAAGATGTTAATGGGTAAAAGAATTGGAGTTGGTTGAATGTATTTACTGAAATACCCTAATCCTTTTTTGCTAAGACCCGCATAAAAATAGGCTACTGATGTGAGTAAAGCTAAAGCAACCGTCGTATTTATATCATTCGTAGGTGCTGCTAACTCCCCTTGAGGTAACTGGATTATTTTCCACGGTAAAAGGGCTCCTGACCAGTTAGAAACAAAAATAAATAAAAACAGGGTTCCAATAAAGGGAACCCATGGGCCATATTCTTCTCCAATCTGGGTTTGACTCACGTCTCGAATGAATTCAAGGACAAATTCAAAGAAATTTTGGCCGTCAGTTGGAATGGTTTGGGGATTGCGAACCGCTATAACTGCGGAACCTAATAAGATAGCAATTACAACCCAAGAAGTAATAAGGACTTGGGCATGGACTTGGAAACCCCCTATTTGCCAATAGAAATGTTGGCCTACTTCGACACCAGATATCTCATATAACCCTTCTTTTATTAGTGTGCTGATGGAACATGATAAAACATTCATATTGCCCTCTGACATAAATAAGAACTTTAAATTATTTTGATTCAAGATCCCCCCTTTTTTTTTTTTTTTTTACTTTAATTTTATATTTTAGTTTTGGATACCAACTAAACTAATCACACAATATACCCAGTTTTTTATATCTTTTTCTTTTGTATGATTTAGGAGTAGTAACCGATTTTATAAATCGAAATACAGGGAGCCCCTCCCTAAAAAAAAAAATTTATTTTTTTATCTTATTATTAATCAAGAATTTTGTATATAGCTAGAACGACCCTCACAAATTGCGAATACTAATTTGTTAAGAATGAATCGAATTGAAGCTATAGCGTCATCATTTGCTGGAATAGAAATATCCGCGAGATCGGGATTACAATTTGTATCGATTAAAGAAATGGTTGGAATTCCCAAAGTGATACATTCTCTAAGAGCCGTATATTCTTCTTGCTGATCGATGATGATTACAATATCAGGCAATCCCGTCATATATTTAATCCCGCCTAGATATGTTTCCAAGCGAGATAATTGTCTCTTCAACACAGCTGCATCCC